CACTATCTCTATATCATTTCTCATAGAAAGTGCGTATACACTTAACAAAACGTCTTCTTCTTTGAACAATAAAGAGGGAAAGAAATAAAAAAAAGTCTAGTCTTTCTCAGTATCTATCTATAAAGATAGTAAGAGCTCATTCCATTGATTGAAATAGCAAATTTCGGAAGAATTTTAGGTTAGAAGAAATTTCCAATCATCGGAATCCCTTTCTTTTCGAAATACAAACACGGGAATCACTGAAATATCTCTTTGAGAGAAAGAGTATGATTCATATCATAGATAACTCCATTGGAGTCCAATGGGATTCGAAATTCAGAGATTTTGATTTTAAATAGTTCAAAACGCGTTGCAGAACGATCTATAAAACAATTGATACGGTTTGATTCCTCAACTCGATTAGTAGTACTTCTAGAGCCCACTTCTTCCCCACACTACGAGTGAAAGGGAAAATGTAAAGACTACCATTAAAGCAGCCCAAGCGAGACTTACTATATCCATGTGAATTATGTCCCCTATCTCTATAAATACGAAGGAATTTTTCCATTATTCCTCCCTAATAATAGTGGAATCCATGGCGCAGAGTCAAAAAGGGATTCTGACCGAACACTATCGAGAAACCAATCCAATAAATCGATTATGATTTCGAATCGGGAAAGATTAAACACAAGCAAAATACGTAGTAAGATCCGAAGGGAATGGGAACATATAGGAATAAGAATAATAAGGCCTATTCTTTTTTTGTTTTGTTGACCTTAGTAAGTAAAAACAGACAAGGGAGAAATCACGAAAAACCAGAAATCTCTATCTATTACAGACCTCTATTTCCCCATTTGATCCGGTACCCCCCTTCCCCCTTATCGCTCTGAAAGAGGGGGCTTGTCTAGGGGTTGCCGCAAAGAAATTCTTTCTGTTTGCCCCTTTTTCTATAAAAGTCAATTATCAATCCAATCTAATATTGGTTGGATACCTGAGCACTCGGAGATTCTCGCAAGTCCGTCGTATATTGCACCTCCTTCCAAAACTCTTAATTGAATCAGATTTCCTATTCAGGCTCTACAATCTGATTCAAGATCCAGTCATTAGACACTCCCTTAGTAATAGAAGGGAATCGTGAAGTCTTGATAGACCCTCTACCAGTAGATTCGAATATTTCCTTGAATCCTAGATGCGAACGAGCATTCACACTCTTTTTGTTTAGAAAACCCTCAGACCACATGCTTAGAATCAACAAAACATTAACAGTCTGTTTCCTCTGCTTCTAACGGGGAAGAATTCTGCGAGTTCTATAAGCGGAACCGAAGAGAAGAAGAGATTTCGAGTTTTTTTGTTGATCAGGCGACACCCGGATTTGAACTGGGGAAAAAGGATTTGCAGTCCCCCGCCTTACCACTCGGCCATGCCGCCAAAATAATACAAAATAGATGAAAATTTTCCCAGATTGCTGAAGTTTTATTGTACTTGGATTTTGACTCCTGTTTTCCTTAATCCTTTTCCTAAAAGAAACACCCTTTTTGGATTTTATCCATCCCTTCGATTGATTGTATAGTATTGGAAAATCCACAATGCTAAAAACATTCTCTGGCTTTTCTATTGAGAAATCAAATGTGGATTTTCAGCCGACAAACTTGAACCATTAACTATTGACTGCTTAGTTCGAATTAATGACGATTCTGGGATTTGAATCGCAAATTGTGTTTTCCTAATGACATAAGAAAATACAAATTGAGACAGAACTAATCAGTATTTATTTTTTCAATCAAAAAATCCTTCTCAATTTCAATTATAACAAAACATATCAGTATATGTAAACCCCAGAACATAAATTGTTACACAGATATCTATTATTTAGATATATTGTCTATAGGTAATTATCATAAAATTATCCTACTTCACTTCAATTTTGCATTAAATAGAAATTCTCTTTTGATAGAACACGACCCGGACTGTCCCGAATAGAACCAGCAATAAAAGAGAAGTCGGATATTATAGCTATTCGCATACGTGTTTAATAAGTGCAACCCTTCTTATACACTTCAAATCATATTCTATTCAAAAATCAGTAAAGTAAAGTAGAAATATTTCTCTTCTCTGCGAATCGTTTTTTTTTTTGAATAACGAAATCTCTAACATAAAGACGGTTAAGTGCTAAAAAAATGGATCCTATGTTGTTTCTGATTTTTCTGTCTTTGTATTTATCTCCCAAATACCGAATCCTTTTATTTTTCTCAAATTCGAATATGTAATATCATAATAATGGTATAATTGAAATCCTTTTTGTTTTGCTATTATATACAAAACCTTATGACTTTAACTTTAATAAGTCTAAGTGACAGAATTCTGTTTCTAGGACTGTTTTATCAATTCCTTTCCATTTTGATCTGTTGCAACTTCCAATTTAAGTAGAAAATTCTCTTTATTCCTCCGTTCAAACGTAGTTCATACATTTCATTCCAAATATGGAGTTGGATAAAATTTCATGTGATTCAGTAAACAGAAT